CTGAAATGGAAAATGACTACCGAAATTGCATTGTACATCCAGAATAGACCTAAGAAAACATGATCCCAGGCGGAGACTTGACATGTTCCCCCCCGTCCAGGCCCGTCGCAAGGGAATCGAAAACCAAGATTTGCTTTATCAGGTATCAAACGGGAACTACGAGCAAATAAAACACCTTTCAAAAGTATTAATACAGTCACATGGATGGTAAATGCGTGAATGTGATGGACTAAAAAATCTGCGGTTCCTAATGGAATAGGTAACAAAGCGACTTTGCCGCCTACAGCTACTAACTCGCCACCTCCCCACGTTAAGCTGGTACTTGTTGTTGCACCAGGAGCTGTTACGCCAGGCGCGTCAGCATGGATATTTTGTACCCATTGAGCAAAGATGGGTTGTAATTGTATAGCGGTATCCGAAAACATATCTTGGGGACGGCCTAAAGCACTCATGGTATCATTATGAATGTACAAGCCAAAACTGTGAAAACCTAGAAATATACATACCCAGTTAAGGTGGGATATGATTGCATCGCGGTGTCTAAGGACGCGATCTAATAGATCGTTGTATCGAGTAGTTGGATCATAGTCTCTTACCATAAAAATGGCTGCATGTGCAGCAGCACCAACTATTAGAAATCCGCCAATCCACATGTGGTGTGTGAACAAGGAAAGTTGTGTACCATAGTCAGTAGCTAGGTATGGATAGGGGGGCATAGAGTACATATGATGAGCTACAACAATAGTTGTAGAGCCTAGCATAGCTAGGTTAAGAGATAATTGAGCATGCCATGACGTTGTTAGGATTTCATAGAGACCCTTATGGCCTTGTCCTGTAAATGGGCCTTTATGAGCCTCCAAAATATCTTTAAGTCCATGACCAATACCCCAGTTGGTCCTATACATATGACCAGCGATCAGGAAAAGAATAGCAATAGCTAAATGATGGTGCGCAATATCGCTCAACCATAGGCCACCGGTTATTGGATCTAGTCCTCCGCGAAAAGTAAGAAATTCTGCGTATTTGGACCAATTCAAGGTGAAAAAGGGGGTTGCTCCTTCGGCAAAACTAGGATAAAGTTGAGCCAAAAGGTCACGATTCAAGATAAATTCATGAGGAAGTGGTATCTCTTTAGGATCAACCCCAGCGTCAAGAAATTGGTTAATCGGTAAAGATACATGGATTTGGTGTCCCGCCCAAGAAAGAGACCCAAGTCCTAATAACCCCGCTAAGTGGTGATTCAACATGGATTCTACATCTTGGAACCAGGCCAATTTGGGAGCGGCTTTGTGATAATGGAACCAACCAGCAAAAAGCATTAACGATGCAAAAATCAATGCACCGATTGCGGTACAATAGAGTTGTAACTCACTAGTTATTCCAGATGCTCGCCAAATCTGAAAAAAACCGGAGGTTATTTGGATTCCTCGGAAACCCCCACCTACATCGCCATTCAAAATTTCTTGCCCTACTATTGGCCAAACTACCTGAGCACTGGGGCCAATGTGAGTAGGATCGCTTAGCCATGCTTCATAATTGGAAAAACGGGCACCGTGGAAGTACATGCCACTCAACCAAAGAAAGATAATGGAGAGTTGACCGAAATGAGCACTAAAGATTTTTCGAGAGATCTCCTCCAAATCACCGGTATGACTATCGAAATCGTGAGCATCAGCATGTAGGTTCCAGATCCAAGTGGTAGTATCGGGGCCCTTAGCTATTGTTCTTGAGAAATGCCCGGGTCTAGCCCATGCCTCAAAAGATGTTTTTACAGGATCCCTATCCACAACAATTTTAACTTCTGGTTCCGGCGAACGAATAATCATTAAGTCCTCCTCTTTCCGGACAAGACATACAAAGAGACCCGCCAACTGTCTTTTTAGTGAATCTTTGAAGGATAGATATTATGATAAGTCCTTTTCTTTACTATCTACTGCCCTTCTATTTTTTTTTTTTAGTTATTCACTGGAGCAATTATATATTGAAGTCAATCCGAGGCAAGTGTTCGGATCTATTATGACATAAGGATTAGGTGCCTAACGGACATTGGTTACCCTGGAAAATTATTTCCCGACGTAATAAAAAAATCTTTTTTTGTTACGTTTTAATTTAAGAAGCTAATGTATTTTTTTTTTAGGGTATAAGCCCTACATCTACTTTCCTTGAGTGAGCATAATATAAATATTTTTATTCGATTCCAAATTCCAAGAAACTTATTAGAATTATTAATAAAATCGCCCTTTAGGTAGGAAGATTGTCCCCTTTTATTTACTTTATTACCTCTGTTCTAGAGCCTATCCCTATTGTTTATCCTTATGAAATATGATATAAAATCGAAATGATATAAAATCGAAGGTAGAAGAAAGGGATATAATGAAATTCTTGATTTGATCTTCCTACCTAAATTATTTGATTAATGGATCAACAACCAAACCGCCCATTTTCTAAAAATGAAGAGTGGTCTTATTCAAATTCAAAGCGCTTCGTAATCTTCAACCAGTTCTGTGCTTCAATATAATTTCCCGGAGTAAGTGCTATAGCTTGTTTCCAATACTCAGCAGCTTGATCAAACCAAGCTTCCGCAATTTCCGAATCGCCCTGTAGAATGGCCTGTTCTCCTCGGTCGGAATAGGCAGTTCCTTCCCCTAGAACCGTACTTGAGAGTTTCCTACCTCATACGGCTCAGAAATTGCTATCTTAATTTCCCCTATCTTAACTGAATTCGATTTCTCAAAAATCGATCCAATTTCTTCTTGGGTTAAGCAGAAGAAGTTAATTACCTAAGTTTCAAACCCTAATTTTGATCAATAATCAGTCTGATCTTTTCTCCCACCTTCAGAAGAATGAAGCATACATAGACCTATATCCTTCGTTCGAATTTTCTGAAAGGTAACTATCTCGGTTTCGTGTCTTTCATATATGATGAAATTTCTATAGAATCCTTGAAAAAGACTTTTTCCTATAAGAAAGAAAAAAGAACTTACTATCTTTGGGATCTGATACTACACCGCTGCTTAATCCTTTAGTGGATCGGCTCTATTACATAAGCAGATTCCTAAATTTTGCCCCATCTCATGGTATAATTAAGCAGTTTTTTTTTTAGTTGTATCGACCCTGTCGCTCACTAATTGATCTTTACGGTGCTTTCTCTATCAATTTGAGAATTTATCCATAGAGTAGTAGTATAGGCTCGACTTTCTTCTTATTTTGATTCTCGTGAAGTGTTCTTCCTTCCTACAGCTGATAGGGCAAAATCATTGTTTTGACGATCCCTATGTAGAAAGCCCTTTTTCTAGTAAATACTAGAAAATTTCATCTTTTTTTCTTCTTTCTTTCTATAGCGGAGATAGTCGCACGTAATGACAGATCACGGCCATATTATTAAAAGCTTGCGGTAAGAAGGGGTTTCGTTCTAGCGCCCGGAAATAATATTCCAAAGCCTTTGTATGCTCTCCATTGCTTGTGTGTATAAGGCCAATGTTATATAGTATATAACTTCGATCATAGGGATCAATTTCTAGTCGCGTAGCTTCATAATAATTCTGCAAAGCTTCCGCATAATTTCCTTCGGATTGAGCCAACATCCGTTACGGTCGTTCATTCTATTCAAAAAATCTCCGTTCCAAAACCGTACATGAGGTTTTCATCTCATACGGCTCCTCCCTTCTGTACATAGTACTAAGCAAAAAATCTATAGAATGAAAATAGAATTAGTCCCATCTCATTATGGACCAAAAGGGGCTGGTATTTTTCCAAGAAATCTCTAGCCAACCTTCCCCCAAGAGGTTTTTCTTAACACCAATGAATTCTATTAATGCTAGAGGAAAACGATAGCTCCAGGAATTTCTTTGTTCTCAACGCCTCCTATTTAGAGGAATTAGCCACTTCAACGACCTTTGATGGTTATAAGGGTATCCAACGTACAAACCCGATGGTTGTTTGCTATCCCAACCATTCTTCCCAATCCTGATACCGATCAGGAAAGGGTTAATTTCTAACAAAGTTTTTCTCTTGTTGATTCCTATTTCGAGGTGTAGTGCTTTTCTCCCCTATGCTGCCTATTGGTCCTAGTAGAGTAGGATTAGCCTGTAATACAGAACCTATCCTGTAGGTGTAACCTTTCGCTCAATACTCAAATCTACAATTGAAGCATCTAAGGCCACATCAATCGAGGATACACGACAGAAGGAATTGCTAGTTCACCTCACCTTCCCCAAGCGTGGGCTTCCTTTATTAATTTTGTTCTCTCTATGCGAACCCCTTCTTTTTCTCGTAAGACTGAGATGTAGGTAGGGCTAAAAAAAAAAAAAAAAAAAAAAAAAAAAAAGAGTCAAATCGCACCATCTCTATAATAAGTAAATGCCCTTTTTTCCCCTGAGGTTGTCGGAATTATTTGCAATAAAATATTGGCTACAATCGAGGAGGTCTTATCAATGAAATTTCCATTTATACGGGATCTAGGCATAATTCCCAATCCATTCTATATAGAATTCTTTTCATTCTATCACAAAATAACATAAAAACTTATAAATCGCTCCATATGCTCTAAAAGGATCCTTACACTTAGATAAAAAAAGAATTTTTCCAATAGAGCCATGGAATCCCCGAACGGTTGTGGCTGTACCTGTACTGCAGGAATACAAAAACTCGCTATTCACTCAGTTTATTTTCCATAATAAGTTATTAAGTTATGTAGGAGAGATGGCCGAGCGGTTCAAGGCGTAGCATTGGAACTGCTATGTAGACTTTTGTTTACCGAGGGTTCGAATCCCTCTCTTTCCGTTTCTCTTAATTCATCAACGTTACCGATCACAATGTATCAAATCAAATAACAATTTATTTGAGCAATAATACCTTTATTTAATAGAATTCTCTAAAGCAAATTACTTTGTAAAATATAGCAAAAAAGAAAAAAGATCCTAAGGTTAATCTATTTCTGCTAGGTGAATGAATGGAAAAATACGAATTAAGAGCCTTAGGTCGATTTAGTTCGGGGAAAGGGGAAGGGAAAAAAAAATTCTATGAACCTTTCCTTTTGCGTTAAGCTCAAGTCTGACGAGAGTAATATTCTACAACTAACAACTCATTTATTTTCAGACCGACCCACTTTCTATCTAGGATTTTTTGTACTAGTCCTTTATATTGCAATGTATCAACCGTCAAATGCTTTGGCAATTTGCCCGGATCGAATGAAGCAATAGAATTTTGAACCAGACGTTTTGATCTTTGGTTATCCTTCGTAGTAATAATATCTTGGGGTTTGCAACGAAAACTTGGTATATCAACTATACGACCATTAACTAAAATATGTCTATGATTAACTAATTGCCGGGCCCCAGGAATGGTTGAAGCCATACCCAATCGAAAAACAATATTATCCAAACGCATTTCAAGTAATTGTAGTAAAACTTGACCTGTTGACTTTTTTGCTTTTCCGGCGATATGTACATATCTAAGTAATTGTCGTTCTGTCAGACCATAATGAAAACGTAATTTCTGTTTTTCTTGAAGACGAATACGATATTGCTCCTTTTTCCCAGAATGGAATTTCTTTTTCAGATTACTTCCGGATTTAGGCGTTTTTCTAGTGAGTCCTGGTAAAGCTCCCAGACGGCGTATTTTTTTTAAACGAGGTCCTCTATAACGGGACATGACGACTCCTTTTTTTATTGAAATTCCATTTTACACAATAAATTTCATTGTATTTACATTACAGAATACATCGAAATTAAAACTGAATTAAACTAAAGGATAAACAGAGTAAAATCTACTAAAGAACCACAAAAAATGGAATTTCATCAACATCTGGATTTTTTGTATATATATTATTTATTTTAATGTTTTGTATCTAGCAAAATTTTAAGGCAGAACAACGTAATGGACTCTGGATTCCCCATTTAATTTGGAGAAAAAAAAGAGATTCTTGTTCATGGAACATCAATAGAGAAAAAAGCCGACTATCGGATTTGAACCGATGACCCTCGCATTACAAATGCGATGCTCTAACCTCTGAGCTAAGTGGGCTTACATAACAGAAATAGTGTAACAAATAGAAATATATATAGAAAATCTGTAAAATGGCAGATCTTAATTATTAATCTTAGTTATTAACTAGTTCTAAATTTGAAATTCTACTTAGAAAAAAAAAAAAATACTAGAATTTCATAAAGATAAAGTTAGCTTGATATGCTTAACTAAACGATATTCTTAAATAGGATTATAGACGATATTCTTAAATAGGATTATAGAATTTAATAGGATTATAGAATTTATTGAACTTTCTTTTTATTTCTCTAACTCGCAAATCCATTTTTCTAATAGAATCTATTCCAATTTCTATATGAAATCGGATTTCAGATATTGTCAATTTGATATGGCTCGGACGAAAAATCTAATAGATAGAAAAGAATAATCTATATGAATAATAAAGAAAAAATGCGAATCTCTTGGCATTTTCATTCGAGCATTATATACATTTTTACATTTTTTGAAATATTTTGTTTTTTTATTTGTTAATAATTTAAGGATTAATATTTCACTAAGGAAAAGATAGAATCATAACAAATGAAATTTAGAATTCTGATTAGAAAAAAAAAGAATGAATATCAAGCGTTATAGTATGATTTTGAATATTCTAAAAAAGGAAAGAGGGGGGGTGGGGGAGAGAAAAACTTTTGGATATATTGATTCCGATTGAATTGCAAATATATCAACGGTAGAATCAATTCAATTCTGAATTGCAATAAGCGGGGTCTCTTGAATAGAGACGGGCTGTTAGACTACGTCGAATAATGAATTCAATTAATGAATTCAATGATTCAAAAAAAAAAAACTAAGAGATGTAGAAAATTACACAAGGAATCCAGGTTTCAAAAAAAAAAAAAAAGGAGACAATGGGGATATGGCGAAATCGGTAGACGCTACGGACTTGATTGTATTGAGCCTTGGTATGGAAACCTGCTAAGTGGTAACTTCCAAATTCAGAGAAACCCTGGAATGAAAAATGGGCAATCCTGAGCCAAATCCCTTTTTTGAAAAACAAGTGGTTCTCAAACTAGAACCCAAAGGAAAAGGATAGGTGCAGAGACTCAATGGAAGCTGTTCTAACGAATCGAGGTGTAATTACGTTGTGTTGGTAGTGAAACTCCCTCTACTCTAAATTAGTAAATTAGAGAAAGAAGGGCTTTATACATCTAATACACACGTATAGATACTGACATAGCAAACGATTAATCACAGAACCCATACCATAATATAGGTTCTTTATTTATTTTTTAGAATGAAATTAGGAATGATTATGAAATAGAAAATTCGGAATTTTTTTAGAATTATTGTGAATCTATTCCACTCGAATATTGAGTAATCAAATCCTTCAATTCATTGTTTTTGAGATCTTTTAAAAATAGGATTAATCAGACGAGGATAAAGAGAGAGTCCCATTCTACATGTCAATACTGACAACAATGAAATTTCTAGTAAAAGGAAAATCCGTCGACTTTCTAAGTCGTGAGGGTTCAAGTCCCTCTATCCCCAAACCCTCCTTTATTCCCTAACCATAGTATTTATCCTCTTTTCTCTTTTATCAATGGTTCAAGATTCATTAGCTTTCTCATTCTACTCTTTCACAAAGGAGTGCAAAGAGAACTCAATAGATCTTATGCTATTCATTAAATAGATTTCTTTTTTATTAGAGTATCCGCATCTCAATTATTAATTAAATTTATAAGTATTATTAAGTAAGCCATCCACAATGCATAGGACTATCCCCCCCCATTTCCAAATTAGGAATGGAATACTTTATTGATTTTTTAGTCCCTTTAATTGACATAGATGCAAATACTCTACTAGGATGATGCACAAGAAAGGGTCAGGATAGCTCAGTTGGTAGAGCAGAGGACTGAAAATCCTCGTGTCACCAGTTCAAATCTGGTTCCTGGCACAGAAAAAAAGGATCTACCGAATAGATATTGATACAAATACCTCGAGATGGATTGGGGTACATATTCAATCTACATAGTATACACTAAGTAGATAAATCTCTAAACACTTCTTTTAAAATTAAAAAAAGGATTAAAATCTCTGGTTCTTTTCTTTATAGTATAGAAGGAGGTGAAATTAGGTGCTCTTTGCTTCGCTTCATTTTTGCATTTCTTATTAATTTTGTATTCCCCTATTCCGAAGAATATTTTTTTTTCTTGATATTTACTTTCCTAGTTGTTCTAAATAATGTGCGCGGTACAAAGTTCGTGGTAAGAACTTCTTTATTGGAAAATCGAAATGAAGCCCTTTTTTGATCAGTCTATCTGGACCTATTTTGTATAATAGGAAGTAATTAGAATATAATAGGTATTTCGTTTCGTCTAGGAACAGAATAGCTAACTATTCCGTGACTTGAATAAAATCAAGAGTTGTGTTGTATAAGTGAGCATGAATTTATTATCATTCAATGAGCATCTTGTATTTCATAGAAATTAGGGGTTATATAGTCCTTACGTAAGGGCCAGCCTATCCAACTTTCAGGCATTAAGATACGTTTAAGGCGCGGATGATTATCATAAGAAATTCCCACCATATCATAAGATTCGCGTTCTTGAAAATCAGCACTTCTCCAAACCCAGAAGACAGACGGAATTCTAGGATTATCCTTTTGGGTAAAGACTTTTATGCATACTTCTTCTGGGTTATCTATACCATACTGTATTCTCGTAAGATGATACACGCTAGCTAAAGATCCACCGGGTGCTACGTCATAAGCACATTGGGAACGTAAATAATTGTAACCATATACATATAAAATGACAGCAATGGAATCCCAATCTCCTGCTTTTATTTGTAAAGTCTCTATTCCTCGGTGATCGAAGCCCAAAGATCTATGAACCACCTCATGTTTGACTAGCCAATTAGATAACCACCCCTGCTGCATTGTCTTGATCTCTCCCCCCTTTGTATAAATATTTCACATTTCAAATGTAAGTTTGAAAGATTGCACTGCTCTTTCTTTTTCTGCACAAAAGAACCCCTATTAATTCACTAATTTAGAGGAAGATACTGGACTTTTGGATTTGAAAATAGTTTCAGAAGATATATCTAAAGTAGATGGTGATTGATAGAGCAATTCTTGTTCGTAAGTTCCGGTATGAGTACTGCGCCGAACATAAAGTTTGTGACTGGTAGTAAAACATCGATTTTTCTTTTGACTTTGACATAGAGTTCGATCCTCAACAATTTCTCGCGATATCTTCTTACGAAGTTTTGTTAGGGCATCTATAACAGCCTCTGGTTTAGGTGGGCAACCCGGCAAGTAGACATCCACAGGAATTAACTTATCAACTCCTCGAACAGTACTATAGGAATCCGTACTGAACATTCCCCCTGTAATAGTACAGGCTCCCATAGCAATGACGTATTTTGGTTCAGGCATTTGCTCATATAATCGCACTAAAGAGGGAGCCATTTTCATTGTTACCGTACCGGCTGTTAAAATTAGGTCCGCTTGCCTAGGACTTGATCTTGGTACCAATCCATAACGATCAAAGTCGAATCGTGAACCTATTAATGCAGCAAATTCAATGAAACAACAACTGGTACCATATAGAAGGGGCCATAAACTGGAGAGTCTTGACCAATTCGAAAGATCATTTGGTGTAGTTGAAATAACGGAATTGGAACTTGTTTGGTCAAGTAGCGGAAACTCAATCAAACTCATGACTGTCTCAATGGAATCTTTTCCTTCTTTTTTTTTTTTGTCTGAATATTCAGTTAAGACCATTCCAAGGCTCCTTTTCGCCATGCATAAACTAAACCAACAACTAGGATAAGCACGAAAATGAAAGCTTCAATAAAAACGGATACACCCAATACGTCAAAACTCATTGCCCAAGGGTAGAGAAAGACCGTTTCCACATCAAAAACAACAAAAACTAGCGCAAACATGTAATAGCGTATTCGGAATTGTAACCAAGCACCCCCCATGGGTTCTATACCCGATTCATAACTAGAAAGCTTCTCTGGTCCTTCATTAATCGGGGCTAAAAGCCCTGAAATCCAAAATACCAAAATAGGAATAAGGCTTGCTATTATTAGAAATGTCCAAAAAATATCATATTCGTGAAGCAGGAACATAAATGTACTCCCATTAATGTGGAATAGGCAGAACTGAAATTAGTCAATTCAGTTGGCATTGTCAATTTATCCAGAACTTCTCTCTTTTCCTCGGTGAAACAAGAATCTCTTTTGCTCAAACCAAAGAGCACTTACTTTAGCTTTTGTTTCTTTTGTGCCATGTCTTCCTTAAGGATTCATCCAATGGAATCCCCCCTCTCTTTCTTTTGGATTTCCATTCTATTTAGATATGGTATAGACCTAATTCTTATACAAAGAAAACTCTTTTGCTTCACTTTGTCTCGTTTTCTCTAGAATCTCTAGAAAAAAGAATTGCTCTATCCTTTATTTAAGGATAGTCAGAGACTATTAAATAAAAAAGAAAATACTTACTACTAATTAGATTAGAACCTAATTAAAATAGGATTCCTAATGTATGCAGCCTAATGAGGAATAATACTAAAAAAAATAAAAAGAAAGAGTAAATAATAAAACAGGATATTCTGTTTCATAATTCTGAAATAGAGTTCTTTTTATTTTTTTTTGATTTTTTCTATTTAAAAAAGATCTATTTAGATAATGTATATTTTTACATAATGTATATTATAGTAATATACTTCAAACAAAATAGGAATTCGCAAAATGGAGAAAATCGTTGCAGTCATTATAGGAAAGTCTAGGGCATATCCTATTTTATTTGAAGAAGGATGGAATTCAAATCAGATAAGGGATCTTTCCTTCTATTGATTTGATCGAAATTCTTTTTTCTTTTCCTGTCTCTATGATTTTCGATAAATGAGCCTATGGTAATGCTTTTATTTTATCTCTATTCTAGGTCGCAAGCGACCGTCGAGTCTATAAACAAGTACTATACTAATAAGGAAAAGAAAACTATACTAAAGAAAACATAGGATATCCATCCTAAAATCTAAAAAAAAGACATATATATTAGTAGGGCTATACGGATTCGAACCGTAGACCTTCTCGGTAAAACAGATCAAACGAATTATTATCAAAATGATTCGAACTGTTTCAAAGACCCAACATGCATTTTTCTGCATTGGGCTCTTTCATCAACTGATGTAAAGATCAGTTAATCCGCCATAGTTTTTCTTTACGGAAAGATAATAAGATGGCTCCCTGTGCTCTGATTGATTTATTTGTATTATGATCTATCTAGGAGCAATACCAAAGTGTTTCAAAGGAGGATTACCTTGACTTAGGTCTGCCTCCGGCCTAAATTAAATCAACCTAAGTGAAATGGAGTCTCTATCGTTCCGCTGCAAGAGTTGACTATGAGACTTCATACACCTTAAAGTTCATAGAACGAAAAGAAGTTTTTTGGAGGCCCTTATCCTCATTATGCCTAGCATTGAGTGGGCTGGATATTTACCTTATCAACTAGCAAATCAATAGGGGTTCTATTTGATTAGGCACCAGAATTGGCACCCGAATCGGACTGAACCGACTGTTTGTCAGGCTACTGTTCTCCTATTCTCTCGAATCCATGAAGTAAGACATTGATTTTGCAATAAGGTCAATTATGTTCATTGCATAATAAATTCCCTTGAAAAGCATTGGCGCACGTGTAAGCGAGTTGCTCTACCGAACTGAGCTATAGCCCTTGTCAGAGATATCTTAACATATAGATAATTTCTTGTCAAGATGAATATTCTGTAATGCCATAGGATATCCCTTTGATCTATTTACTATATACCATACCAATAATGATACCATACCAATAATGGAGCGGTATTGCTTATAAAAAGGATTCGATCTATAATCGATCGAAGTAATGCGGTTTCTTTTGTGATGATAAATTGCCTACTTAACTCAGTGGTTAGAGTACTGCTTTCATACGGCGGGAGTCATTGGTTCAAATCCAATAGTAGGTAGGTAGGTAGAAAAATTACTAGATAGCATTGAACTTACTTCGCTTCGCTATCTAATAACTTTTTCTACCCTTCTTTCCTTTTTCTTTGTATCAATGAAACCTTTGGATTGTCTTCAATTGGATGGGGGAATCCAATTGATAGCCTCGACTCGTATCCTAGCCCGTTTGAGAGCTAGCTTTGCTTCAACCAATTCTTTCGTACCCTCAGCTTTACTCAAGTTAGCTTCGGCTATTTCAAGTGCCTGTTGAGCTTCTTCTGGATCAATGTCACTACCCAGTTCTCCATCATTTCCTAAAATGATGATCTCATTATTAACTATTCTCGCAAAACCACTCCACAGAACCGCCGTTAACCATTGGTCGTTGAGAAGGCGTATTCTCAAAGGACCCATATCTACAGCTGTGTTAATGGGGGCGTGGTTTGGTAATACACCAATTTGGCCGCTATTAGTAGATAAAATGATTTCTTTCACTTCACAATCCAAAATAATTCGTTTAGGAGTCAGTACATAAAGATTTAATTTCATTTCTTCAATTTGTTCTCCTCTTCTAAGTTTATAGCTTTCGTGCTAGCTTCATCGATGGTCCCCACCAAATAAAAAGCCTGTTCGGGTAGGCCATCTAATTCTCCGGAAAGGATTAGTTGAAACCCCCTAATTGTTTCTGCAAGACTAACATACTTTCCTGGAGAACCGGTAAAAACTTCTGCCACAAAGAACGGTTGTGATAAGAACCGTTCGATTTTTCGTGCTCGTGCTACAGTTAAACGATCCTCCTCCGATAATTCATCCAACCCAAGAATTGCAATAATGTCCTGAAGTTCCTTGTAACGCTGTAAAGTTTCTTTAACTCTTTGCGCAGTTTCATAATGGTCCTTGCCGACGATCCGAGGCTGTAACATAGTTGAGGTTGAATCTAAAGGATCTACTGCGGGATAAATACCCTTGGAAGCTAATCCTCTGGAAAGTACGGTAGTAGCGTCCAAATGTGCAAATGTTGTGGCAGGAGCAGGGTCGGTCAAATCGTCCGCAGGTACATAAACAGCTTGGATCGAAGTTATCGATCCCTTGTTGGTAGAAGCAATTCTTTCTTGTAAAGAACCCATTTCTGTACTAAGGGTAGGTTGATAACCCACTGCAGAGGGCATTCTCCCTAATAAGGCGGATACCTCCGATCCTGCTTGAACAAAACGAAAGATATTATCGATGAATAAAAGCACGTCTTGCTTATTAACATCTCGGAAATATTCTGCCATAGTTAGGGCAGTTAAACCAACTCTCATACGAGCTCCGGGCGGTTCATTCATTTGTCCATAGACTAGAGCTACCTTTGATTCCTCGATATTTTTTTCATTAATTACTCCAGATTCCTTCATTTCCATATAAAGATCATTTCCTTCACGAGTCCGTTCCCCTACTCCGCCAAATACGGATACCCCTCCATGAGCTTTAGCAATGTTATTGATTAATTCCATGATGAGTACTGTTTTACCTACTCCAGCCCCCCCAAATAGTCCGATTTTTCCTCCACGCCGATAAGGAGCTAAAAGATCGACCACCTTAATACCTGTTTCAAAGATGGATAATTTCGTATCTAACTCAATAAAGGCAGGCGCGGATCTATGAATAGGGAATGTTGCACTAGTATCTACAGGACCCAAATTGTCAATAGGCTCCCCAAGAACGTTAAAAATTCGTCCGAGAGTAGTTCCACCGACCGGAACACTAAGAGGAGCTCCTGTGTCAATCACTTCCATTCCTCTCATCAACCCATCTGTAGCACTCATAGCTACAGCTCTAACTCGATTATTTCCTAATAATTGTTGTACCTCACAAGTCACATTAATTTGCGTCTCGGCAGTGTCCCGACTCTTGACTATCAAAGCGTTATAAATATAAGGCAACTTTCCCGGGGGAAAAGTGATATCCAGCACGGGTCCAATAATTTGATCAATACGCCCTACATTTTTTTCTTCAATTGTGGAAACCCCGGGACGCGAAGTAGTAGAATTGGTTCTCATAATTATCACATAATTATAAAAAAAAGGAATTTGTCGAAATTTTTCTTTTTTTTCTTGTTGAATAATGCCAAATCAAATAAAAAAAATATCCAAAAATCAAAAAGTTAAAAGGAAATGAATTAGTTAATTCAATAAAAAAGAAAAGGGGACTAGCACTTGATTTCGTTGCCTAAGCGAATCCCATTCACTCGTTTACTCATGGAATGAGTCCGGTGGAAAGTTCAATCAATCTTTTTTTTTTGATAGACATTTTTCCTTTTGGCAAGGATCTTTGCCTCTTCTACTTTCCTGTCTAGGACTTCGATATACAAAATATATACTACTGTGAAGCATAGATTGCTGTCAACAGAGAATTTTCTTAGTATTTAGGTATTTAGATTCAAAATAAGAAAGGGGCCTATTAAGATAAGAACTTCTAAAATTGTAAAATAAGGATTAAGGGATTAGTTTGGGTTGCGCTATATCTATCAAAGAGTATACAATAATGATGGATTTGGTGAATCAAATCTATGGTTTAATAATGAACCATGTTAACTTACCATAACAACAACTCAATTCCTATCGAATTCCTATAGTAGAATTCCTATAGATAGAACGTACACAGGGTGTACGCATTATATATGAATATGAATGAAACATATTCATTAACTTAAGCATACTCCCTTTTTTATTTAATGAGTTGATATTAATTGAATATTTTTTTTTTTAAGATTTTTGCAAAGGTTTCATTTACGCTTAGTCCATATCGAGTAGACCCTGTCGTTGTGAGAATTCTTAATTAATGAGTTGTAGGGAGGGACTTATGTCACCACAAACAGAAACTAAAGCAGGTGTTGGATTTCAAGCTGGTGTTAAAGATTATAAATTGACTTACTACACCCCGGAATACGAAACCAAGGATACTGATATCTTGGCAGCATTCCGAGTAACTCCTCAGCCCGGGGTTCCGGCTGAAGAAGCAGGGGCTGCAGTAGCTGCGGAATCTTCTACTGGTACATGGACAACTGTTTGGACTGATGGACTTACCAGTCTTGATCGTTACAAAGGACGATGCTATCACATCGAACCCGTTCCTGGGGAAGACAGTCAATATATCTGTTATATAGCTTATCCATTAGATCTATTTGAAGAGGGTTCTGTTACTAACATGTTTACTTCCATTGTGGGTAACGTATTTGGTTTCAAAGCCCTACGTGCTCTACGTTTGGAGGATCTACGAATTCCTCCTGCTTATTCAAAAACTTTCCAAGGTCCGCCTCATGGTATCCAAGTTGAAAGGGATAAGTTGAACAAGTATGGTCGTCCTTTATTGGGATGTACTATTAAACCAAAATTGGGATTATCCGCAAAAAATTACGGTAGAGCGTGTTATGAGTGTCTACGCGGTGGACTTGATTTTACCAAAGATGATGAAAACGTAAACTCACAACCATTTATGCGCTGGAGAGACCGTTTTGTCTTTGTTGCCGAAGCAATTTATAAAGCACAAGCCGAAACCGGCGAAATCAAGGGGCATTACTTGAATGCGACTGCAGGTACATGCGAAGAAATGATTAAGAGAGCTGTATTTGCGAGGGAATTAGGGGTTCCTATTATAATGCATGACTACATAACTGGAGGATTCACCGCAAATACTAGTTTGGCTCATTATTGCCGCGACAACGGGCTACTTCTTCACATTCACCGAGCAATGCATGCAGTTATTGATAGACAGAAAAATCATGGTATGCATTTCCGTGTATTAGCTAAAGCATTGCGTATGTCTGGGGGAGATCATATCCACTCCGGTACAGTAGTAGGTAAGTTAGAAGGGGAACGCGAAATGACTTTAGGTTTTGTTGATTTATTGCGCGATGATTATATTGAAAAAGATCGTTCTCGCGGTATCTTTTTCACGCAGGACTGGGTATCCATGCCGGGTGTTATACCGGTGGCTTCAGGGGGTATTCATGTTTGGCATATGCCAGCTCTGACCGAAATCTTTGGAGACGATTCCGTATTACAATTTGGTGGAGGAACTTTAGGACATCCTTGGGGGAATGCACCAGGTGCAGCAGCTAATCGGGTGGCTTTAGAAGCCTGTGTACAAGCTCGTAACGAAGGGCGCGATCTTGCTCGTGAAGGTAATGAAATTATCCGAGCAGCTTGCAAATGGAGTCCTGAACTAGCCGCAGCTTGTGAAGTATGGAAAGCGATCACATTCGACTTCAAGCCGGTAGATACCATCGATTAAGTAGATAAAACTAGATATAAAGAAGGTTTAAATAAAAAAGAAGCGAAATAGAAAGAGAAAAAATGAGTTACGAAATGCAGTAATTCTTCTTTATTCTTCGAATTGATTGCAATTAAATTTGGCTCGATCTTTTAAAAGATCGAGCCAAATTTAAATATATCTTGATACGATCATGAGACTTGACAAATCGAGATTCTTCTATTCTATGTATCTGGAATACAGAAAGGTATAATACAATAAACAAATACAAATCAAAATAGAGTATTATCATACGATAATGGAACCAAATACGCAGTATTTGCAGAAAAGAGTCTTCATTTATTGGGAAAGAATCAATATACTTCTAATAATGTCGAATTGGGACCCACTAAGACAGAAATAAAGCATTGGGTCGAACTCTTCTTTGGTATTAAGGTAGTAGCTGTGAATAGCCATCGACTACCCGGAAAGGGTAGAAGAATGGGACCTATTCTGGGACATACAATGCATTACAGACGTATGATCATTACCCTTCAACCGGATATTGTATCCCACTTCTACTTTTAAAATTTAAATTAAAGAGTATTCTGAAAGAGGTATTTTTTTTCATTTTCACAATTGCTTTCTTTTGAATCCAATTTCAAGTTCGATTAGAAAGATAGAAAGGCCATTAAAATAAAATGGAAAAAGAAAAATCAAATTATCCATTCCATTCATTTTTTTATAGATATAGAATACTTTTATAGAATACTTTAGTTAGTATTATTTATCTATAAAAAATCTTTATTTTGCAAACTCAAAAATACAATAGTCAATATTCCTTATAATAGATATACTTAATTATATCATAAGAATCTTAAGATATATTTTGAATAGATAGAAATAGTAAATTGGAATTGAGACACCTATTCTATGACAGATTTAAACTTACCCTCTATTTTCGTGCCTTTAGTAGGCTTAGTATTTCCGGCAATTGCAATGGCTTCTTTATTTCTTTATGTGCAGAAAAATAAGATTGTCTAGAACCGACGGGGCAAAATTTGCTCAATGTATTTCCAGGATCATAATACAAATATTTTTTAGTGTAAGTAATATATTAATATGATAGGGTATGTAGCTCTTTCTACACACAAATGAAAAAATGCAGATATAGGCTACGAGCATAAATGCATACATATGCGTAGCCGAGTATAGCGAGTTTTTTTAATTTAAGTGGATCAAGGAATTTTTTTGAATAGAAAGTCAATGTATCTAACCAATTATTTCACAGGAGTACTAGCTGCTGAAGGCGATTTCAGAATCAAAAAAAGTAAAGTCAAAATCATTTAGCTTATTCTCTCAATTTCAATTAACCGCTGCTGGATTTAGTATATCTAATATGAATTGGCGATCAGAACACATATGGATAGAACTTCTAAAAGGTTCTCGAAAAAGAGGTAATTTTTTCTGGGCCTGTATTCTTTTTCTAGGTTCATTAGGATTCTTAGCGGTTGGGGCTTCCAGTTATCTTGGTAAGAATATGATACCCGTACTTCCATCTCAACAAATTCTTTTTTTTCCACAGGGGGTCGTGATGTCTTTCTACGGAATCGCGGGCCTATTCATTAGCTCCTATTTGTGGTGCACTATTTTGTGGAATGTAGGCAGTGGTTATGACCGATTTGATAGAAAAGAGGGAATAGTGTCCATTTTTCGTTGGGGATTCCCTGGAATAAAACGTCGCATCTTCCTTCGATTCCTTGTGCGGGATATCCAATCAATTAGAATTCAGGTTAAAGAGGGTCTTTATCCTCGTCGTATCCTTTATATGGAAATACGTGGCCAGGGGGTTATTCCCTTGACTCGTACTGATGAGAAGTTTTTTACTCCACGAGAAATTGAACAAAAAGCTGCCGAATTGGCCTATTTCTTGCGCGTACCAATTGAAGTATTTTGAGTACCAATTGCAATTTTTTAATTTAAATTAAATTGTAAGGGTATTTTCGAGTATTTATCTAAAGGAAGGAACAACCAAGGATAAGAGAAAATTGCTTCTAAATATTCTTCCCTTTTCATATGAAAGAAAGGGCTTTTTTTTATTCTATTTCTCTATTCCACTCCATTTAGATCTAAGAAAGAACCCAATACAATGAAATTCCCCTAGTATACAAAAAGAGAAATAGATACAAACACAAGGTCTCAAACCTTGTTATAGAATTTTTGCTTCAAAAAAAAAAAAAAAGAAATATCATATAGAGTCAGCGAATGAAGCGGATTCATTAACAACTCAATTTACAGATCAAAAATGAAAAAAAAGAAAGCATTGCCTTCTTTCCTATATCTTGTATTTATCGTACTTTTGCCCTGGGGAGTCTCTTTCTCTTTTAACAAATGTCTGGAACTTTGGATTAAGAATTGGTGGAATACCAGGCAACCTGAAACTCTCTTAACGGATATTCAAGAGAAAAGGATTCTAGAAGGATTCATAGAATTAGAAGAGCTTTTTCTCTTGGACGAGATGATAAAAGAGAAACCGAAGACACATGTACAAAAACCTCCTATAGGAATACACAAGGAAATAATACAATTGGCCAAAATAGATAATGAGGACCATCTCCATATCATTTTGCATTTCTCAACAAATATAATCTGTTTGGCTATTCTAAGTGGTTCTTTTTTTCTGGGTAAAGAGGAACTTGTCATTTTGAATTCTTGGGTTCAGGAATTCTTCTATAACTTAAATGACTCAATAAAAGCTTTTTTTATTCTTTTAGTTACGGATTTTTTTGTTGGATTTCACTCCACCCGCGGTTGGGAACTACTAATTCGTTGGGTCTACAACGATCTTGGATGGGCTCCTAACGAGCTAATTTTCACTATTTTTGTTTGTAGTTTTCCTGTGATTCTAGACACGTGTTTGAAATTTTGGGTCTTTTTTTGTTTAAACCGTCTATCTCCTTCGCTTGTAGTCATTTATCATTCAATTAGTGAAGCATAATTGGCTTTTCTATTTCTAATTATTAATAAAATTAGCATTTTTCTTCCTTTAGAAAGAAAGCCTTTTTTCTTTTTAGCAAAATTCTTTCTATTTCTAACTGCTCAAGGTATTCATCATTCCAGTACAACTGTTGCAGTAGAATGACAACAGACTTGTGTATAGGGAACTAGATTAACTTAGCTACCTATCTAATTTATTGTAGAAATTCCGGGATCCACGATTGGACATGGAAAATAGAAATACTTTTTCTTGGTTAAAGGAACAGATGATTCGATCGATTTCTGTATCGATCATGATATACGTAATAACTCGGACATCTATTTCAAATGCATATCCCATTTTTGCGCAGCAGGGTTATGAAAACCCGCGGGAAGCAACTGGACGAATTGTATGTGCCAACTGCCATTTAGCTAATAAGCCCGTGGATATTGAAGTTCCCCAAGCTGTGCTTCCCGATACTGTATTTGAAGCAGTTCTTCGAATCCCTTATGATATGCAGCTGAAACAAGTTCTTGCTAATGGGAAAAAGGGAGGGTTGAATGTGGGTGCTGTTCTTATTTTGCCTGAGGGATTCGAGTTAGCGCCGCCCGACCGTATTTCTCCTGAGTTGAAAGAAAAGATAGGAAATCTCTCTTTTCAGAGTTATCGTCCCAATAAAAAAAATATTCTTGTGATAGGCCCTGTTCCCGGTAAGAAATATAGTGAAATTGTCTTTCCCATTCTTTCCCCTGATCCCGCTACAAAAAAAGATGTTCATTTCTTAAAATATCCCATATATGTAGGGGGAAACCGAGGA